CCGTATTGCAGTTGCCAGATCACACTAAGCCATTTGAAGTACACACCGATGCGTCAGACTATGCCATAGGCGGTGTGCTAGTATAATAAGGTAACCCAGTAGCATATGAGAGCCGAAAGCTCAATGAGACCGAAAGGCGTGGTCCAAGAGAAGGCAATAGTGCACTACTTGAGAACGTGGAGGCGGGTCACGATTTGTGGTCAAGACGGATAATGTGGCGACGAGTGACTTCCTGGCCCAGAAAAAACTCGCGCCAAAACAGGGACGATGGCAAGCAAGACAAACTTGCCAAGTTTGATTGATATGGTGCTAGAGTATAAGCTTGGACGGACCAACCAGGTCGCGGATGCCTTAAGTAGGAAGACAGAGCTGGCGGCATTTAAGAGTGAGGCAGTGGCAGCCACCAGCAGGGTCACGAGTACCCTACCGCATCGTATTCGAGATGGGCTAGGGACCCGCGAGAAGCCCTTTGCACCAAGCTAAGGAATGCAAAACTCGGCTTGGATCAAGGATGGGCTCTTGGTCACAAAAGGGAATCTACTCTTTTTTCTTCCAAAACCTTTCTTTTTTCGGTATGCCGCTCCGCGAGCAAGGAGTGCCGCGCACGAGCGGAGCGAAAACAAAGCAGGAGAAATCCTTTGATTGCGTATTGAATATAGATCCATGTCTTTCTTGTTCCACTAGCTAGGACCAAATTCTCACATGTCCGTTTCGTTATTACAACCTTATTTTTTGATGTCAAAGACCAGAAGCTACGCGCAAATTATCATTGGATCTCGGGTGTTCTTAACAGCGATGGCTATTCATTTAAGTCTTCGGGTAGCACCACTAGATCTTCAACAAGGTGGAAATTCTCGTATTCCGTATGTACATGTTCCTGCGGCTCGGATGAGTATTCTTGTTTATATCGCTACGGCTATAAACACTTTCCTTTTCCTATTAACAAAACATCCCCTTTTTCTTCGCTCTTCCGGAACCGGTACAGAAATTGGTGCTTTTTTTACGTTGTTAACCTTAGTTACTGGGGGGTTTCGGGGAAGACCTATGTGGGGCACCTTTTGGGTGTGGGATGCTCGTTTAACCTCTGTATTCATCTCGTTCCTTATTTACCTGGGTGCACTGCGTTTTCAAAAGCTTCCTGTCGAACCGGCTTCTATTTCAATCCGTGCTGGACCGATCGATATACCAATAATCAAGTCTTCAGTCAACTGGTGGAATACATCGCATCAACCTGGGAGCATTAGCCGATCTGGTACATCAATACATGTTCCTATGCCCATTCCAATCTTGTCTAACTTTGCTAACTCCCCCTTCTCAACCCGTATCTTGTTTGTTCTGGAAACACGTCTTCCTATTCCATCTTTTCTCGAATCTCCTTTAACGGAAGAAATAGAAGCTCGAGAAGGAATACCAAAACCTAGTTCACTCGCCGAGTCTTTGTGCATCCATGGCTGAATGGTTAAAGCGCCCAGCCTAATAAAGGGGCGAAAATTCGTAGGTTCGATTCCTGCTGGATGCACTTGGAACGTTCAGTTCAATCGCTGCTCACGGAATTTAAACATATAGCTCACCCTTATAGCTTATGGGGCACTTCGCTCGCTCAACACTCGTTCAAAACATCCACTCGTTCTTCAGGAAAGAAAAGGGATAGATGACTGAAAATCCCGCTTAGAGATCGCAACAATAGTCAGAGTAGGAGTTCCCATCCATCATTTCCCCCGTTTTACCTTCAAATTACGGTTGATCCGTCGGATTGAAACCTCCATTAGATTCGGCAACTAAGGACGAGATTACCATAGGCTTTTATGTCCCTAATGTTCTCCTTTAATAAGGTCGCCTTGACCGGGCTGGGCTCTTCACCGTATAACCTTTACCCGAAAAACTGGAGCACAGCTATACTTTCATCGCTTTCACTAGAACCAGAGTCATAGGGGCACTTTTTTGTTTTGCCTTCCTTAAGTCCAGGAGGAAGGACTCCCTATGTTTTTTCGTGGAGCGCAGAATTTGCCTTAATCGGCGAGAGTATATACAATCTATGTCACTGGCAAGAGCATGATTGAGGGCTTTATACTGTAGTCTGTAACTCTTCAATTGGTTATTGGCTCTACCCCTAGCCCCTTCATATTCCGCATCCTGCTGCTTCTTTGCTTGCTTTTCTCGATCAAGCATTCCTGTGCTTAGCAAAGAGGTAGTAGCATTTTTTTTGACAATAATGAAATTTTCCGGATAAGCCGGCACAGCTCTTGCTTGCTGTCTGTATGTGATAGGGTCTGGTCAACTGCCCGGCCACCTCTTTAGCTCATCTCTTGTCAACGCTAGCACTTTTTAATAAATGATGCCATTCCCGACTCGCGAAGTGAAGCTCAATTTCTATTCATTACTTCAGCGCTAAGATGTAGAACTGGATCGTATATGGGATCAAGAGATCTTCAATCTGGAATTCTCTTATATATATTATATTGTAACCCTTCTTAGTGAGAAATTATTCTACAGACTATGTAGGGGAATGCACGCACTATGGGGACTCCATAAAAGAAATTTTTTTAGACTTAGGAAATGAAACTTCCATTCAACTATAGTCGAGAGGAAATAAGTCTCGGCGGGCACTAAAGGGGAAGCTTAGAGACGGAATTCAAATATAAGAATAGAGGAGTACGCGGGGGGTGAAGTAAAGATAACTCTAGCAATATAGACCGTTCCTTAGCACAAACGCTAAGCGATAATAATACCTGCTTCCCATTCATTCTTTTATAAGGATGCTCTTCGGCTGGTCAATAGGGCGCGTCCCTTTCGCTTCTGTAATAGAGGCGCTGTAATGGGCGCGCTTGGCTAACGCATAAAAACCTTGGTCCGCTTTCATTGGTCTAGTCCGGTCATTGCTTATCTCTTTCTTCTCTATCGGGGAATTGGGGGAAAGAGTGCACCAATTAGGGGAGGTGAAAAGGCAAGAAATAGGGAAGTAGAGTAGTTGGCACACGCCGGTCAATCCAGTACGTACGTCGCTTTCGTTCTTTCCATTCAATATCCCATTACCGGTCGCATCTGTTCTATTTAGCCAAGCCAATCCCTTGCTGCTTGCTTCATCCCGCCCTGCCTGGTCATCGGTCGTACCCTATCTTGAATCTGGAATATTATTTGTGTCGGCATCTGTCCCACTGGCTGTTGAAGGTGCTGGCTGATGAAAGACATCCCCAGAATGCCCCCCTCCGTGCCTATCTCACTTGTTTACAGCTCTTATTGGTCTTTTAGCGCTGCTTTCACATGATGCAATATCTAGGCCTCCTGGACCTGTTCTCTCGCCCAAGCCTCATAGCATTCATATTCCAAGCACTAAGTGTATTCCCTGCCTGCTCAGATGCGTCAATCCGCCTATACCCTTTTCCTCGCATAGAGAGCTGTAGGTAGGAGGGAACTAATACTTTAGATAAGGTTCATTGCTATTTGCTCTCCCGCTACGCTAGCACTTAAGAGACTCTCTTAGCCCAGAGTGAGGGATCACAATAAGGAGTAACCAAAGTAGGCAGTACCGCGGTACCAGTCCACGACTACCATTTCTGTAACTTAACTTCCCTGCCCCCTGTCCACTCAGTCTTCTTTTCGGACCTCAAGAGCATTGAGTAAAGGGGGGCACGGGGGCGGGAAGATCTACTCATTCAAAGGCGCTATTTAGCCCTCTATTTATTCTCACAAGAAGAAGAGCTAGTGAAATGGGCCCTTTCTTCATGCCAGCGGGGGAAAGAAAAGAGGCCCGCTGCGAGAGGAGAGAGTGATTCAGCTGCTAACAAGCGCAGGTTTTTCATTAAATGAATGGTTATTCGGGAAACGTCTGTTGATGAGAAGGTCATACATTGTTAAAAAAGTAAACCTGGGGGCGGATTCAACCCGGGCTCCGTTCGAAGAGACGAATAAAGGTCCTTCTCCCCCACATGCTCCTTCCCATGAGCAACTCGGTTGGCTTCGTGAACGAGAGCGCTGATCACCCTCACGCGGGAAGATGAACATTGAAAGGACTGAAAGGGTAGCGACGAAATGTAGATGTTGATTTTTGAGGTCGCGTACTTTAGTTATAATGCCTTCTACACGGTAGAAGCTTATACTTTTCTTTGGTCCCGGCCGACCAAGCGTAACGACCGCAGAAGGTACGGCCGGAGAATTTTTCTCCAAGTCAACAGCATGTCGGGCAGGTCAAAGGTGATCCTCCAATCCGGGGAGAATCGAGAGGTCATGATAACAGTTGACGAGTGAGGCGAGGGGCTTATTCCTCTCAATCGACGAGGGCTTGAGTCCCCTACGGCCAGTACAATGCGCTAGTAGCATCTTCTATAACGCTGGCATCTTCTATAAAGAAAGCTGTCCTGGGGGACTCCGTCTCGTCTTTAGGGACTATATTCATCGTAATTAAGCAATCGTTTCTTGCGTTATCAGTTTTTTGCGTATAATAATTGCTGAACGTACGGCTTGCGGTACCGCTTATGGTACTGCTTGCGGTACGGACTGCTCTTCCTGCTGTTAACAGCGCTTTCCTTTTCTCTTTTGGGGGGGTTTCAGGCCTAGCTTGACGCGGCAGTAGGGACTGCTTTTCTTTCCGTTGCGGGCTGGGATTGCTGTCATGCTTTTAGCTGAGTGCTTTCCGACCGTTTTCTTCCCGAAGTCAGACTACTACCGAGCTCCGCACCAGGGCTCAAACCATGCCTCAAGGAAACAATAGCCCCCACAACCCAAAGGCTTTCCGAGAGATCCGAGAGACATGGTTCAACTAATGGTGCACTATCCTTCTCCCAAACATTTCTCAGCGAAACCAATGAGTACAACTTTTTAAACGGAAACTACGAACAAGATCTTAGAGCTGTCTCAATCATCCACAGCTCCGGGATTAATGTGCTGTTTTTTATGCTGGAGTCATGAATCGCCTCTTTGCACTTTTTTTTTAACCTTTTTTTCCGTGTTCCTCTTTTTAGTAGAAAGCGAAATGAGAATAATGAGAATCGTAGTAGTAGTTCCACGCCCCCTCTCGCCCCTTAAACCAACCAAAAAGGAGAAGGCGCTTTCCGAAAACGATCAAGGCAGGGATTTCCGGTAGTCATCTATCGCGACAATGGATCAACCCGATTTCCAAGCTAGAAGAAATTAACAAAAATTCAAACTTGGAAAGACAGATCTCGCTAAAAAAGTGGAACTCCAACCATTATCCTTATGGAAACCGCTTGCCACCGGGATCGGCCAGTTGCCCTTTCATTTTGCTTCGGCAATAGATCAAAATAGAGGCAACAAAGCCACCCCCTGGATCGCGTTATTGGATTACGCCGCAAGACAAAGTAGTCGTACAAGGACACTCGGCTTATCAGAGGCAATGGCCTTCGCCTACGTCAAAGACAGCCGATTCGCCCTACTAACATGTCTTCTGCTGGGATTGGGTGTCTGGTGGTACCTTCTGCCAGAGCCCCTATTGGTTTAACCAACGGCTTGCTGCTCACCTGAGTGCGCTAGTGCAATTAAGGTAGTTTACTTGCTCGACCATAGGGAGAGGTAGCTTGCTTACTTAGTGCTTGCACTAAGGAAGCCGCACAATGCCAAATGAGGTCTCTGGGCTTCCCGTGTATTCATCCAAATTAGATCCATGATAAAGTTATGGACACGTCCACAAAACCGAAAGTCTTTCGATCCCATCAATGCCAATGGGTGTGCTTAAGAGCTGGTGGCAACCGAATACCTTTCACACCTAACCCGGGCTTTTGCCAACAACCTTTCTTTCAAAATCCACTTGGTGAACCTATCCAAAGTCCAGGAACAGCTACAAAGGCTTCAAGAGACAGTGGCTCGAAGCATTAAGAGGAAATAGAAAGATTCGTATGAAGAGGTCCTCAACCCTTAGATTTGGAAGGAATGAGAGGGCCCACATCAAAGGGTAGCTGAACCTACATAGCGAAAAGGGGGATCCCCTTAGGGCAAGCACTAAGCAAGTAAACTACCTTATTCGCGAGAATTTCCTCCCTCCGGTGCTGTCTCCTCACTAAGCGCTCTTCTTGTCGTTTCAACCTTTCCTTCATATCTAATTTGGCCTGAAGTCTTTCTTTAGCTTGATCAGATAATGGTGCTCCACTTTTGGACATAGAGTTTGATATCACCCAATTCTTCGTTTACTAACGTAGAACTCATACTACGCCAGTAGGGGCTAATCAAAGTAAAGAGAGTCCAATCTCTGAAATAGAGCTTGGTCTCTCCATAGTAGTATAGTATACTAAGGCGTAGGTTATGACTTGATCCAATAGAGTCAGAACACCTTTATATCTAAAAGAAATGGTGCTCAATGAAACGATCCAGATTCCGCACTATGCTGTGGGTTGGGGAGAGAGCTGCTCTGCGAAGCTGGGCGTTCAGTGTTCTTATGGAGGAACCATACTAGAAAGAGAATAGAAAAGGCCTTCACTTCAAAAAAGAGCGGGGGAGTGATGGGCAACCTTAGTCTATATGTTGCTCGTGAGCCGCCAAGTACAAGTCTCGCAACAGTACTGGCGCAAAAGGATCGGTCCTTCACTTGCCGATCGTTCGCGAGTCGAACTCGCTCTCTTGCCACGCCTTTCACTCACTCGCTTGAGTCGGGCTCAATCACTCTTTTTGTTTGGAGGATCATTCGTTCTTCACTCTCTTTATATTACCCGCGGGGAGCGCAGCAACCAAGGTGCATATTATCATATAGAAACAAGCGAACCGTAGCGATTCGTACTACCGGAAAAGTTTCGCTAACCGGCAGGCAATAGAGTCCGCCGATATGCGCAAGCAAGCGTAGCGAATCACATAGATAAGCCCCTACCTGCCAGCGCGCGTATAGATAGGGCGAGCGAAGCGCGAAGAGGATGGATGTCTGAGCGGTTGAAAGAGTCGGTCTTGAAAACCGAAGTATTGATAGGAATACCGGGGGTTCGAATCCCTCTCCATCCGCGAAGTCATAAGTTATCTCTTGCGTTATCTATAGATAAGAACGAATCGGATCGACTCGACTGAATGGGTAGCTTGTGTTATGATATAGACGGAGGTTCTTGTGTTATGATTTAGTTAGGACTTTGTCTCCCTTTCGTTATCTTCCGCTCCCCTTGTATAGGTTGGGCAAGGGCCGGGTGGATTACCTTTGGGAGCTAAGCCGAAGATCTCGGTGGTCTTGTGAGTGGTTGATAAACTACGATTGCAGTTTTCTTTAGGAAGTCCCATAGCTGTGAGGCTTAACAGACAAAGAAAACGGTGGATACTTCCACTAGTTGGGTAGAAGGTGACGACCCTAATGAATCGACTATGAAGGTGGCTGTTAGCTACATCAGCGCTCAAATTCCTTCATCGTCCCTGGCTTCGATGATCAACCCCTGGCACATTTAGGTTTTGATCTTCGGCCATCCTGATCCTCAGGACCCAACACAATATTATTCATTCTTATATATTTCCTTTAAAAGATGCAAAAGGTGTTGATACGTCCTATCCACATAGAAAGCTTACCCTCTTCCACACATTATCGGTGGATGCTACAGCCGCTAACACTTTGGCTGCAGGAGGGGAATGGTTAAGTGAAACTCTCGACGTCTTGTTTGGTAAACGGGATGTTTACCCAGGCGCCGTAGTCTTGCCTAACCGTTCGGTCGGAGATACCTTTGTATGGTATAGCAAGCTGTTTAGCTACTTGTATCGATTTGCCACAGTGTGGTTAGATACAATGCGATGGCAGCCGCAGCTTGGCAGGATGGGAATGAAGGGAGAGGGAGCAGGGAAGAAAAGGTTATTCCCTATTGGCTCACCCTTGTATCAGGCCTCGGTACGGCCTATACATGATTGGGCCATGACGGTTTTGGCAAGGTTAAAAATGGATGGTACCTATAACCAGACCCAACCGTTGCAGTACCTGATAGGAAAGAATAAATGATTTTCTTTTGATCTCAAGGCTGCTACCGATTCCTTACCTGTTATCCTGACGTCCTGTATGATTGCAGGGTTGTTCGGAAATCCCTTTGCAACTTCCTGGACGTTCATACTTTGTTCTGTAGTCTTTCAATTACCATATTTAGATAATAAATAAAGGCTATAGGTCATCGGTTGTGACGTTCACGAAGGTAGTTTACTTGCTTAGTGCTTGCGCTAAGGGCTAGGGTTGCTTTCTCTGTTGGTTGAATTCGCCACTAGGTGGAATCAGACCTTCGGCTCTCGATTGCTGCTTGATTACCTATGTCGCTTGCGTTAAGCTTTCTTCGCTTTCAGTTCTCGGAGATGCACAGGTCGTGGATTCCAAAGCCTAACAAGCCAGGAAAAATGCGCCCTATAACACCATGCAAGAAGGACCTCATTGTCATGGAAAAGCCCTTTCCTTACTCTTCAATATAGTCTATGAGGACGTCCTTCTGACCCACTCTCATGGCTTTTGGAAGGGGAGAGGACCCATTACCTTCTTTGCGCATGTTGATAGTTGGGGGACAGTAGATCGATTTCTCAAAGCAGACATTGTTGGTTGTTTTGATAACATTGATCACACTCTTCTAAATAGAAGAATTGGTTTAGATATGGGTGAGAGCAGTGAGGGCTTTTGTAACTCAATTTTTCAGCTTTCTAAAAAACGGAAATAAGAGATAAAGAAGGTAAGACTTATGGCTCTTGTATAAAAGGGATCCCTCAGGGCAGCCCGTTGTATCCCGTCTTAATGAACATCTTTCTTCACCAACTTGATGTGAAGACGCAAGACTTTATGAGTAAAGAAGCGAGAATTAGGTATGTGCGCTACGCTGACGATATAGCTTTTGCTATTAAGGAAGGAGCCAACTCAGAAATGGTAAGCCAAGGGTTCAAGCAATTCTTTAATGAAGTCTTGACTGAGCTCAAACTGGAAGCAACTAGTTTTGAGCTCGTTCGAGGAATAAGCAAGCCATGCTCTACCTTAGTTCTCGGAGTCCTAATATAAATTCGTCCGGACAGAAACTTGGAGTTAAGGGCAGCCATTAATGGGTTAAAAAACAAATTGTTTCAATCAATCGACAACGACATAAGGAAGATACAAGGCAAACGCGTAAAACACTTTGAGAGAGCGCTCCTTCCCCGAGTATTCCAGTATCTCGCTCTCTATTCGTGTTGTTGCAATGCTAACGAGGTACTAGCTTTTCTACAGAATTCGTACATTCAAAAGTACAAGTTGTATCTTCAACTACATAAGAAGAAAAAGCCCAAGGGTAAGGGCGACACCGAAAACCTCCTCAACTTAAGAAGTATCAATACGCGCTTAAAGCATTTCCAACTATAATTGCGTAAGAAAGGAATTCATTGACTTCGAACAACAAAAAGGAGGTCAATGAGCACTAACTCTCTTCTCTTACCCTTTTTTTTGGAAAGGAATGCTGCTATAAAGGAGGCGGAATTACTGTTCAGCTAGAGTATAATGCAGGATAGCCGCCGCTAACTAAATTCACACTATTTTCGTATAGAAACAACGGCACCAGTACGGCTTTTAGAGGGCCCTCTCCTCTCTTCTATTACTTGTTTGAGTTCCCCTGTCTCCCATCCTCTTTTCAAGTCCCACTCTTTTCCCGGTTAACAACGGCGGACCCTCTTAGTTATGTTAAATAGAGTCCCATCTAAGGGAACAGAACTCTTTAGTATCAAAAAGTCACATGGCAACCTATGCCCGAATCACATTCTTTTTTATTTGAGTTATCTTCTTTTATAGTCTTTTCTTTATTGGCTTCATCCCGTCCGTCCCATTATATCTAGTGCGTGTCATACTTTTTGGGTATAAGCCCTTAGCGCAAGCACTAAGCAAGTTCTTTCAGAACCTTACTTAAGGCCAGAGTACTTGAGCCTTGAAAAAGGATCTCAAATAGCCTTAGCGCAAGCAAGCACTAAGCAAGTAAACTACCTTTTTCGCTAAACCAACAAGGCATTCCATTGAATGAAGCCCACTTCCCTCCTAGAATGGAAAGCCGCTTTCGGGGGAGAACTCTTGCTCACAGGCTCCCCGAAACCAAGAGACGAGACAGAAGATGCATAAGATGCAGAGGATACTATGGATTCAGGGTGAGCCCCTATCCTATGTCTAGGAGTAGAGAAGAGAGCACCTTCACCCGGCAAAGCACTTATTTCCCGCTCTTCCTGCTTGGCCAAGATGTGTTAAACGAAACCTTCTTTAAAAATTTCTCTAAAGGTGGATAATGGGACTACAGGTCTGCTGCTTTTACTTTTTCTTTTTAGGAGAATAGAAAAATGTCGGCGAAAAGTAAAAGGCGGAGAATCCCTCGAAAAAAAGGCGGCAAATCGCGCAGAAGCTCTTTATTACTTTTTGCTGCGCTTGAACTGCAAGAAGAATCCAGGGATATTGTGTACCTAAATTCCACTTAAGGACCAAGACAAGCGGAGCCCAGATCCTGTTGAGGCAGAGTAAGAGGTAGTTTACTTGCTCGACATAGGGAGAGGTAGCTTGCTTACTTAGTGTGAAGCGCTAAGGAATGATCCCCGATTCCCAGATAGCAATAGCAATGCGGCTAAAGCGATGCTAAGCGCACAGACAGAGAAAAAAGGGATTTTATTTATTTCGCCCCAATTGCAATGGATTCGCGAGCAGAGCCAAGGAACTTATGTGTAGAGTTCTGAACTGATGTGTAGCATCGGGGCCGCGGGATCAAGCTTCGGGCTAGCTTAAGAGTGGTCGAGCTTGTTCTCACCCTATGAGAGAAAGATCAGGATTAGCTCATTCAGCATCTGGGGACGGATAAGAATTACAGAGGGGCGAGATACTTTCTATACTGGTTGTCGAAAAAAGAAGGAAAATCCTATCCCTGTAGGAGTACTTGAAAGGATATTACTATGTGGTTGTCAAGCTCGTATCTCAGAGGAGAGGGTAACGAAGTAGCTCGACTGAAAGGAGAGGGTAACGAGACGGAAGATGTGATAGTTCGGGGTGTCAACTAGAGCAAGCTATCCCACATGGAACGAGAAACTCACGCCCAGTAGAGCTATATGCGTTCAGAGCTGCGGCTTGCATAGAGCCGGTCTCCCATGAGCGTAAGATCCTATCGTCTATAGACATGACTCCACTTTAGAGGAAATAATATAGGGACAGACACGCTCTTAGGGTAGGGTTAAAACTACTGAAATAGCCTGATCGTTATGACTAAACTTCTTCCTGATTGAATGAGTTAATGAGATAATCCTTCTATGTCTCACAGGACAGATAACTCAGTTAGATAAAGGTAGTTTACTTGCTTAGTGCGAAACCCTGCCTGTCCCATGATAGAACGAATTGGGCAACCTTAGCAGCTTCTTCTTGTTTAGCGAGGAAAGCCTGTTACGAGTAAGTGGAGGGGCGCAGAAATAACTAGAACTGAATGCGGAAAGTATGGAAAAACATCTCGTAATGTATTTAACCAGAAAATAGATTATGCTCCTGCGGAAGTATCTACCCGTTACGGAATCTTAGGTGTCAAAGTGTGGATTTCATATTGTAAAAAATAAAGGGGACGTGCTATATCCGAAACGCACGAAATATAGTAAATATCGTAAAGGCAGATGTAGTAAGGGTTGCAAACCGGACGGTACACAACTTGGTTTTGGAAGATATGGCACTAAAAGTTGTAGAGCTGGTCGTCTTTCATATCGAGCCATTGAAGCAGCGCGTCGGGCTACAATCGGACAATTCCATCGTGCTATGAGCCGAAGAAATAGTAAGATATGGGTAAGAGTTCTCGCTGATCTCCCTATTACCCGGAAACCTACAGAAGTAAGAATGGGAAGAGGTAAAGGAAATCCTACGGGTTGGATCGCTCGTGTGTCCACGGGACAAATCCCATTTGAAATGGATGGTGTGAGTTTGTCAAATGCTCGACAAGCCGCTACATTAGCGGCGCATAAACCATGTTCGTCAACCAAGTTTGTTCAGTGGTCGTAACGTAATTGGTTAGCGGGGGCCGGGATTCAAAAGAATTAGGCGAAGTGTTTGCTCCTGAACGCCGGAAGTGGAAAGACACTAAGGGGGAGGGATATACTCCTTGATTTTTGTAATCGCCGAAATTGTATGACAAACCTTTTTGTTCCAGGCGTACGACCTTGATACGTTACGGTTTTTTTCCGCCGGCCGGGTTTATAAAGTGATAGTAGTAAGAATAAATAAGAAAGATAAAAGCTAAGATTCAGGGAGGGAGGCCTTTATGGGAGAAAGGAAGAAAAGTATGTATGTATCTGGGGGGTGGAAGGAATTGGCAGAATTCTTTTAGGTCCCAATGAGGGGGGACGGGGTCATGCGACGGATGCAAGCTAGACTTTGAAGTAAAAAATCCAAGATTTCATAGAAGAAGGAAAAATCGACGTGGTGGATGAACAGGAAGCTCCTAAGAACCCCAACGATAAAATGGGAGTTTTTAAGAACTCGCTCCCTAGTCACGCTCTGGTCTCAACATGCTGGGCCGAGGAAGTGTCCGATTTCCAACAGCCCCCTACCATCACTACGATTAAAGCTATTAATACTCTCTGGCTTTGTGAGGAAGATCCCTCCCACTGGATCATCATGACCCCTATGTTCCGGCTTTTCAAAAGGCGATCCTGGAAGAAGAATTAAAAAAAGGGATAAGGCTGCAAGAAAGAACCTAGAGAGGAAGCTCCGCCGAAACGAAAGAAGAAGAGGAAATGCCGCTCAAAGGAGAAATGCTGCCGGAAGAAGAGGAAATAAGACTCGAGTCTCCGGAAATGTTTCAAGAGGGAGTTCCATGGGAAGAGGAAAATTCAGAAAAAGAGAAAGAAAAGAAGAAGATTGAATGGATTATACCAAACCTGCCTCCGCCGCCGTCGCACGAACCGTTTAAGATGGCCGCGGCTGGGTGGATTGTGGTGCTACCATTCCTTTAGGATACCTTTCGGCTTCAGTAAAAATTCTTCCCCCTTAGTTTTTATAGATATTGAGTTTGTACGGCAACTCAACTTTGAGTATGGAATTTACTTTGTTGGTTGAGTGGAGTTACGGTAGTTCAATCTATAAAGGAAGGACAATCGATCGCACTTTGCGCAGAACCACCGTTAGGTGGCTCTTTACTCCCTCAGGACTTGCTTCTTATTTTTCTTTCACCCCTCATCCCCTTTTATATCAATAGGGAGCTACGAGCAAGGCAGCTCTGCTCCGGAAAGAAAAGAAGCCAGCAGGTCCTTTTCCGCTTGATCGCTAACTCGTGAGCAAAGCCGCCCGTCATGCAGCATATGAGCGGATCTTCACTAAAAGCCGGTTCTATTGGCGGATGGATAATGCCCCTCACTCTGCCATGAGAACAAAGAAAGCTGCACTATCTCCTTGCAGCTTTGCCTGCCGCCCTTCGGTGAGTAGGATGGATAGCAAAGCCGCCTTCGGCCTTTTGCTTAGCAAGCCCCTCTTCGAGCCTCTGCTGAATTCCGCTCGCCCCGGTCCTTAGTAGCGTTGACAAAGTAAACCTTTCGATGTTGTTGTGACGCTTTGGTTAGGCTCGGTTGACAAAGTCAACGATACAAGCAAGGAGTTGACAAAGGAGAGCAGCCCCTGTTGATAGAGAGCTTACCGCCCCGCCCTTTATAGTCGCGACTGTTGTCATGGAAAAAGAGTGTGTTTTCCGTCAAAGAAGCATGCTTAACACAGCCTATAGCGTAAAGGCATTCGAGCCGCGTCTAAACTAAATTAAGGGTATAAGGGCCCGTACTCTCTCTTCTGTAGTAGATACGCTATCCCTTCCGGCCATGGTATGGGGGAAGGGAAGTGAGATCTACCGATTGATTTGATATTAGATGAGCGGCCGTACTATGATCGTTCGGGAGACATGGCCCCATGCGCTACACACAAGAATGAATTGTTATGCGGTCGGTAAACTATTTCCGCGGGCAGCCTATCAAATCAGATCACGTATTTTTTAATATGTCGTTCCGTCATGTACATGTATTCGGTCTTAAATTTGGATGTTCCTGCTCGTGCCCGGAGAGAGAATGGGCACGACTCCCCGTTCTAACGTCCAAAGCATGCCGACCGTTCTAAGTTCCGGGGTTGGGTCGGATAGGACCAGACCAAATCGGCTGGATCTGTGGAATCTGAACGGATCAGATCCAATCGGATCTGATCGTAGCTTCGAGTTCAGGTGCCGTACCGCGGCCGGACCGGAAAGGAAGGGGGCAGCGAACCTCCTGCCAAGAGGCCAAGGTTGCTTGCTAACTCTCAGCCACTTGTTAGAAGGAAGTGCAGCTTGATTGTAGGAAAAAGGGGAATCAACGGGAAGGAAAAAATAAGGTAGATTATTAGATTCTATTTCCTCCTTTTGTAAGGGTTGGCTTTAAGTGATAGGGGATGTGATTGGAATTCGTCTTTTCTTTGTTTGTATCACCGAGACACCCGAAGGGCCGGCCATATGTACCTCGGGAGACCCGGCCCATTCAAATAAAAATAGAACGAGCACCTACGACTAAAGGGAATGGAATGTCGACCACGGGGTGAGATGATCTTCTAATACGAGGGCGAGTGACTGGTCAAGTCATGAAACTTAGTCATTTTGATCAACATGGCTGCAAGTGGACTGGGTTTGTGTGTTTGAACTGACTACGACCAAAGTAAAGTAGCGGCTCCTTCAACCAAAAAAAGGGCGACCCCCTATTCACAAACCGAAAGAAATACCTCACTTACGAAGAAATAGTTGGAGCTGGGCTCCGAACTATGAGAGTTTGCTTTTGTTTTATGTTTCTAAGAGCGGTCTGATCCCTTATTTGATCAGACCGCTCCTGGTGTTCGAACTAGTCATTAATAGTCGGCTTCATTGGTACCCTTTCGGTATGCGTTGCGAACACTTTCATTTTTTGCGTCTCATCTTCTCTAGAGAAGCAAAACTTTTTCGAATATAGCTGATGGTCCAACTACATAACTTTTTCTTTTTCATTATTTCCATGGTCGTGCCTTGTGGCACGGCAGCACCCGTACTATTGAAATGGTTTGTCAGTAGAGATGTTCCCACAGGTGCCCCTTCTTCCAATGGTACTATAATTCCT